CGCCAACTCACCATGAGATTGTATAACCTCCCTGCCATACCATACTAAGATAAAAAAGAAGAGAATTTTCTGCTATATCCCCTAATTTCACTGGGATTGTAGTTCAATTGGTTAGAGCACCGCCCTGTCAAGGCGGAAGCTGCGGGTTCGAGCCCCGCCAGTCCCGTCCCGACGGATCCAATAAATCCCTAAATTCATTTTTCCCTTTCTATGAACTAGTAAAGGGTGTCGGGGGACATACTCTCATTTCCAAATCAACAAATTAAAGGGGAGTCTTCATTTCTTTTTTCTTTACTATTTTTCCGTTTCGTTTTTATTGTTTGTTTAGGTTTCTAACTAGGCGATTAATCGAAGTGGAGGGGCAACCCGATCATCCTTCATCAGATGATTGGCCAAGGAAAATGCAGGGTAGAAAACAAAGAAACCGATGGTAAATCAAAAAATTTTCGATTTATTGGGCTAGGAATCGAAATTTGGATTCGGTATGGATAAAAGGACTTCCTATGTTATACTAATCAAGTCTCGACGACGAATTGATTTAATAGATCAGATATTGTTATTCGTGATATTGATCCGATTCAAAATCATCGGGAGATAATTCATTCATTGAATTTACAGACGAAAGATTTATCATCTCTAGGGGATTAAATCCCGAGTTATTGCGAAGTAAACAAACCAATGAGATTATGGAAGTAAATATTCTTGCATTTATTGCTACTGCACTATTCATTCTAGTTCCTACTGCCTTTCTACTTATCATTTACGTAAAAACAGTCAGTCAAAAGGATTAATTCAATTGCATTTTCAAATTAATTTGAATGAAATTTTTCTTGTGAATTTTGATCAAAAATTGACGAAGTCAAATGAAAAGTATTCCAATTTCACGTCTTAACTTCAATATTAAATAATAAATAAAATGAGCGGACTAGAATCGGAAGTATTCTAAGAGCTAGATGGGATGGTAGTAAGGATTCATCTATTTCTTTCTTGCCTCCCATCTAGCTCTTAGTCTAGAAACTTAGTCTCTAAAGTTCTAATCTAGAATAAAATAAGGATAAAGGCTTAAGTTTCTATCAATCAATCTATAATATTCGCTTCTAGAGATGTATAGATGTGGAAATCAATTCCCTATATTGTAGGGAATTGACATAACATCCAATTTGATAAATCTATTTGTTCCGATCAATCGGCAACGGAAATAATTCTTATCTTAGGATTGGAATTCCTTCAATAAGGAAGAGAAAACCTTACCGATTTTTAATACCCAAACCACCAGATGAACTAAGTCGATCAAGCAGAAACGCCTTTCTCAGAGTATGGTAAATGCCCAATATGTGATTCGTCCGAGGCAAGATCTCATTTAGACAACCACAATATATATCATTTCTCATAGAAAGTGTGTATGCCCTTAACAAAACGACTTCTTCTTTGAGCAGTAAAGGGGGAAAGAAATTCAAAAAGGTCTGGTCTTCCACACTATCTAGATCTCTAAAGATTCTTAGAAAGATAGTAAGAACCCATTCCATAGAGAATTTCGGAAGAATTGTAGTGAATCCCTTTCTTTTCGAAATAAAAACACGGGAATTGCTAAAATCTCCCTTTGATTGAAAGAGTCTGATTCATATCATAGATTACCCCGTTGGGTTCCAGTGGAATTCGAAGATTTTTATTTGAACGGGTTCAAAGCGCGTTGTAGAACGATCAATAAAACAATCGATACGGTTTTTTTTTTGATTCTTCAACTTAGTTAGTAGTGCTTCTAAAGTCCACTTCTTCCCCACACTACGAGTGAAAGGGAAAATGTAAAGACTACCATTAAAGCAGCCCAAGCTAGACTTACTATATCCATGTGAATTATGCCCCTTATCTCTATAAATAGGAAAGAATTATTCCATTAGTCCTTATTAATTAAATTCTATAATATAATAGTGGAATCAATGGTGCAGAGTCAAAAGGGGATTCTGCCCGAACACTATACACTATTCAGAAACCACTCCCAAAAATCAATTATGATTTCGAATTGGAAAAGATTAAACACAAGTAAAATACGTGGTAATATCCCCCAGGGAATGAGAACATGTAAGAATAATAAGTTCTATTTTTTTTTGTTTTGTTAACCTTCGTAAGTCAAAACAGAAGAGGAGAAATCACTAAAAAGGAGAAATTGCTATCTAATACAGACCGGACCTCTATTTCTCCATTGATCTAATCCGTACCTCCTTTCCCGGTTGTCACCGCGAAACAGGGTAGGGCTTGCTGAAAGGGGAGTCTTTATTTTTTCCCCCTTTTCTATAAAAGCCAACTATTCGTTCAAGGGAATCGTGAAATCTTAATAGCCCTTCTCCCCCTCCCCCTGGATTCGAATATTTTCTTGAATCCTAGACGCAAACGAGGATTTACATTCTTTGCTTTTCGAAAAACCAAAAGACCAAACCAAACAAAGCACCAATGGTCTGTGCGCTTCTACCGGGGAAGAATTCTTCGAATTCTTTTAGCAGGA